TATTTATTATCCTTTTACACTATTTAGGCAGAATACCGCTTCCTTTTTTTTTTACTGAGGAAATGTTAGAAATTCAAGAAAAAGAGAATGACTTTGGAGAAATGGATATTGAAAAAGATTGGGAAACGGAAGAAACTAAACAAGAACAAAAAGAATCCATCGACGAAGATGAAGATCTTTCTATTTACCTTTTTCCAAAGAAAGATAAGACTTTGTACAATATCGAGGAACAGAGGGATCTCTTTGGATTTCAACAACCTCTTGTAACTATTCTTTTCGATTATCAACGATGGAATCGTCCATTGCGCTATATAAAAAATGATCGCTTTGAAAATGTCGTAAGAAATGAAAATTCACAATTTTTTTTTCATATATGTAAAAGTGATGGAAAAGAACGAATATCTTTCACGTATCCGCCTAATTTATCTGCTTTTCTTAAAATCATGGAAAAAAAAATTGATCTCTTCTCAAGAGATAAAATCTCCTATAATGATAATGAATTGTCTACTTATTGGAGCTCCACTCATAAAGAAAAAAGAAAGAAACTAAGCAATGAATTTTTTAAAAGGGCAAAAGTTCTAGATAAGAAATCTAAGAAATTTCGTCCTCGGGATGTATTCGAAAACCCAATTAGATTGTGTAATGATGCGAAAAAAAACAAATACTTAATTAAAAGATATGATCCTTTCTTAAATGGACGTTTTCGTGGACAAATTCACAAAAGCTTTTCTAAAAATGAAACTTACACAACAAATGACATTTTGATAAATAAGATTCATGGTATGCTTCTTTATTTTAATAGTCATTATCCAGAATTGGAACAGAAAATGGATCCATTTGATAGAAAATCATTATTAACTGAAATTGGTTTTTTTTTTAATTTAATCAGTAAATTTTCAGAAAAATCAGTATCAAGTTTGAATTTTGACGGACTTTCTTTATTTCCAGAACATGAACAAGTAAAAATATATTCCGAAGAAAAAAAAAGAAAAAAAAAATTCTTATTCGACGCAATTAGAACTGATCGGAACGATCAAACAATTTTTAATAGAAAAAGATGTATTGGAATAAACGAAATCAGTAAACAAGTTCCTCGATGGTCATACAACTTAATCGACGAATTGGAGCAACAAACGGAAAGACTATCAAAGGACGCTTTTATTCGTTCCAGAAAAGCCGAACGTATAGTTATTTTTAATAGTAAAACAGATTCACTTTCCGTTGATACTAGGAGTATTTATAATACTGATGATAATGAGAATAGTAATATTGATACGTATGAACCAAATCAAGAATTGGCTGTACTAAATTATTCACGCGAGCCAGATTTTACCCGAGAAATGATCAGAGGATCTATGCGCGCTCAAAGGCGTAAAACAGTGACTTGGAAAATCCTTCAAAGAAATGCCCATTCCCCCCTTTTTTTGGACGTAATAGAAAACTATCCGTTCTTGTTTTTTGAGATTTTCGATGAAGTATCTCAATATTTGAAAGAATATTTCAGGAAAAAAGATACAGACAATTCAGAATATTTGGCTTTTGAGAAAAGGATAAAAGAGGACCAAAAAGAGGAAAAAAAAGACAACGACGAAAAAAGACTTCTAGAAATAGAAGAATCTTGGGAAAGCATTCTATATGGTCTAATAATTAGAAGTTTTGTATTAATACTACAATCAATTATTAGAAAATATATTATATTACCCTCATTGATAATAACTAAAAATATCATTCGTATACTATTATTTCAAAATCCCGAATGGTCAGAAGATTTTAGGGATTGGAAAAAAGAAGTGCATATAAAATGCACCTATCAGGGCATTCCAGTATCGCACAAAGAATTGCCAAAAAACTGGTTCACAGAGGGTATTCAGATAAGGATCTTATCTCCTTTTGTTCTGAAACCTTGGCACAAATCTAAGTCTAAGGTACGATCTACTGAAAAAAAAAAAAGATCTACTGAAAAAAAAAACTTCTGGTTTTTAACAGCTTATGGAACACAAATCGAATCATACCTTGATTATCATGTCCCAAATCCATTTTCATTTTTGGGTCCCATTTTTAAAAAAATTAACAAACAATTGAAAATTAATTTGAAAAATCGTTTTTTTCTAGTTCTAAAAGTTTTAAATGAAAAAAAAAAATGGTTTCTAACCATCTTAAAAGAAATAGGAAAATGGAACATCAAAAGTATTCTCTTTAGATTCAAAAAAACATATGAATTGAGTGAAAGCGAAAAAAATTCAACAATTAGTACAATTACAATTAGTAAGAATAATCCAATGATTTACGAATCACCCGTTCTAATTCCATCTATTAATTGGACAAATTCTTCATTCACAGAAAAAAGGATAAAAGATCTTAATGTTAAAACAAAGACAATCATAAAACAAATAGAAAAAATGACACAAGAAGAAGAGGGGATTATAACTTCCGAGAAAAATTCGAACACAACAACTTATGATGCTAAAAGATTAGAACAAAAAAATATTTTGCAAATATTACAAAGAAGAAATGTTCGATTAACTCGTAAATCATATTCTTTTTTCAAATTTTTCATGGAAAGGATATACATAGATATCCTTTTATATATCGTTAGTATTCATAGGAGCAATGTACAACTTTTTCTTGAATCAATTGTAAATTTAAATAAATCCATTTACAATAAAAAAACAAATGCAGAAAGAATTGATAAAAAAAATGAAAGTATAATTCCATTTATGTCGATTATACAGAAATCTTGTAATATTACAAATACGGATTCACCGAATTCTTGTGACGTATCTTCTTTATCACAAGCATATGTTTTTTTTAAATTATCACAAAGCCAAGTTATTAACGTACATAAGTATAAGTTAAGATCTATTTTTGAATCTCATGGAAGATCCGTTTTTCTTAAGAATGAAATAAAGAATTATTTTTTTAGAATACAAGGAATATTTCATTCCAAATTAAGACATAAGAACCTTCCCAATTCTGTAATGAATCAATGGACAAATTGGTTAAAGGTTCATTATCAATACGATTTACCTCAGAGCAGATGGTCGAAATTAGTACCACAAAACTGGAGAAATAGAATAAATCAACATCGTGTGGCTCAAAATAAAGATGAATATGATTCATATGAAAAAAACCCATTTATTCTTTATAAAAAACAACAAGAAGTAGATTTATTAAAAATAAAAAAAAAAATTAAAAAACAATATAGATACGATCTTTTGTCATATAAATATATTAATTATGCAGATAATAAAAAATCATATATTTATGGATATAGATCACCATTCCAAGCAAACAAAAACCAAGGGATTTCTGATAATTACAACACATGTAAAAAAGAATTTTTTGATCTAACGGGCGATATCTCGATCAAAAATTATATACCAGAAGATCCTATTATACATATGGAAAAAAATATGGATAGAAAGTATTTTGATTGGACGGTTATGAATCTAGAAAAAAAAAATCATTCCATATCGAATCCGAAATTTTGGTTCTTTTCTAAATTATGGATATTTTATGATACATATAAGAAGAATCCTTGGATCATACCGATCAAATCCCTTTTTTATGAAAAAAATGTTAGTGAAACTAATGATGAATTCAAGTTATACAATGAAAATCACGGAAGAGCACTATACGAGAATCAAATAGATCGTGAATCATATTTCTCAAACCAAGAAAAATATTATCAAGGATCAGACGGGGAAAATGGTGAAAATCGAAATCTATACATGAACGATTTAAAAGGAGAACGGGATTTCTTACTAGAAAAGTATTTGGGTTTTTATTTAAACTGGCATAGTTCCTTAGAAGAAAGAATAATGAATAATATCCAATTATATTGTCTCCTGGTTAGATTGAAAAATATAAAAAAATTTTTTATAGTCTCTGTTGAAAAGGGAGACCTAAATATAGATACTATGGCGATTCAGAATCAGATGGATTTTACTCTTCCATATCCAGAATATAAGAACAATAAAGAATCGAGAGACAATGTAATATTTTTTATTGAACCTGTTCGCCTGTCTAGAAAAAACTATGAAAAATTTTTTATGTATCAAATCACAAGCCTATCATTGATTCATAAGAGTAAACGCCAAATTTTTCAAAGAAACCCAGAAAAAAGTCGTGTTGATCAAAAGATAACAGAAAATAAAGATAAAAATCATTATGATTTGCTTGTTCCTGAAAATCTTTTGTCCACTAGACGCCGTAGAGAATTGAGAATTCTAATTTGTTTCAATCCTAGGAATAGAAATACTGTGCATAGAAACACAATAAATTACAATGAGAATAAAATAAATAATTGTTGTGAAGTTTTGGCTAAAAAGAAAGATCTTGATAGAGAAACTAAAAAACTAATGAATTTAAAATTATTTCTTTGGCCAAATTATCGATTAGAAGATTTAGCTTGTATAAATCGTTATTGGTTTGATACCCATAATGGAAGCCGTTTCAGTATATTAAGGATACATATGTATCCGCGATAGAAAATTTGATTGAGAATTTACATTTATCTTCTATTTATCATAATATTTCTCGTAACATATCCGATATGCGAAGATATATATATATAAATTAAAATATTTAATTTATATATATATATTAATTAAAATTTAAAGAATAAAAGAAATAATATAAAATAAATGCGCACACGCATTGTGGCATTGATACTTATTCAATGATGTATCCATTAGATGGAAATAGATAGAAAAATGAATCAACAAAATCGTCTTATTTTTATTTGAAGTATACAATAGAATTTTTTATTTTGTGAATCCTTAAATATAGTATTTATATATCTATTTGAATTGGATTGCTTTATAATAATAATAATTAATTTGATTAGAAAAAAAGAAATTCCGAAATTGTTAAGTAAATTAAGATAATTTTTTATACAAAATTAAAAATGAGTGTCATTACTATTACTGATCAATAAAAATATCTACCAAAAAGGAGGGGGAGAGGAAAGCTTTCATTTTATGATCAAAAATTCATTTATACCTGTTATTTCACAAAAAAAAAAAGAAGAAGAAAACCCCGGATCAGTTGAATTTCAAGTAATTAATTTCACTAATAAGATACGAAGACTTACTTCACATTTTGAATTACACCGAAAAGACTATTTATCTCAAAGAGGTTTACGTAAAATTCTGGGAAAACGGCAACGACTACTGTCTTATTTGTCAAAAAAAAATAGAATACGTTATCAAAAATTAATAAATCAGTTGGGTATTCGGGATTCACAAAAGTCACAAATTCGTTAATTTCAAGAGTCATTTTCAATTATTCGATTTATTAGATTCTGAATTTTGATGAACTTTTTTTTTAACGATTCATGGAAGAATGAATCGAGGAAAAACCTATGAATGTCCCAGCTACAAGAAAAGACCTCATGATAGTCAATATGGGGCCTCAGCACCCATCAATGCATGGTGTTCTTCGACTTATTGTTACTCTGGATGGTGAAGATGTTATTGATTGTGAACCAATATTGGGTTATTTACACAGAGGGATGGAAAAAATTGCAGAAAACCGAACAATTATACAATATCTGCCTTATGTAACACGTTGGGATTATTTAGCTACTATGTTCACAGAAGCAATAACCGTAAACGGACCGGAACAATTGGGAAATATTCAAGTACCTAAAAGAGCCAGCTATATCCGAGTAATTATGTTGGAGTTAAGTCGTATAGCTTCTCATCTACTGTGGCTGGGACCTTTTATGGCAGATATTGGTGCACAAACCCCTTTTTTCTATATTTTTCGAGAAAGAGAATTAATATATGATCTATTTGAAGCTGCGACAGGTATGAGAATGATGCATAATTTTTTTCGTATCGGAGGAGTAGCGGCTGATCTACCTTATGGTTGGATAGATAAATGTTTTGATTTCTGCAATTATTTTTTAACAAGGGTTGTTGAATATCAAAACCTTATTACGCGAAATCCTATTTTTTTAGAACGGGTTGAGGGAGTAGGTGTTGTTGGTAGAGAGGAAGTAATAAATTGGGGTTTATCAGGACCGATGCTTCGGGCTTCCGGAATACCATGGGATCTACGTAAAGTTGATAATTATGAGTGTTACGAGGAATTTGATTGGGAAGTTCAATGGCAAAAAGAAGGAGATTCATTAGCTCGTTATTTAGTTCGAATTGGTGAAATGATGGAATCCATAAAAATTATTCAACAGGCTTTGGAAGGAATTCCCGGCGGGCCATATGAAAATTTAGAAATCCGCTGCTTTGATAGAGAAAAGGAGCCAGAATGGAATGATTTTGAATATAGATTCATTGGTAAAAAATCGTCTCCGACTTTTGAATTGCCGAAACAAGAACTTTATGTAAGAGTTGAGGCCCCCAAGGGAGAATTAGGAATTTTTCTAATAGGAGATCAGAATGGTTTTCCTTGGAGATGGAAAATTCGTCCACCAGGTTTTATCAATTTGCAAATTCTTCCTCAATTAGTTAAAAGAATGAAATTGGCTGATATTATGACAATACTAGGTAGCATAGATATCATTATGGGAGAAGTTGATCGTTGAAATGATAATTGATACAACGGAAGTCCAAGATATAAATTCTTTTTCCGGATTGGAATCTTTAAAAGAGGTCTATGGAATTCTATGGGTACTTGTACCTATTTTGATTCTTGTATTGGGAATCACAATAGGTGTACTAGCAATTGTATGGTTAGAAAGAGAAATATCCGCAGGGATACAACAGCGTATTGGACCTGAATACGCCGGTCCTTTTGGAGTTCTTCAAGCTCTAGCAGACGGAACAAAACTACTTTTCAAAGAGAATCTTATTCCGTCTAGGGGAGATATTCGTTTATTCAGTATCGGACCATCCATATCAGTCATATCAATTCTAATAAGCTATTCAGTAATTCCTTTTGGCTATAATTTTATTTTATCTGATTTCAATATAGGTGTTTTTTTATGGATTGCTATTTCGAGTATTGCTCCGATTGGACTTCTTATGTCAGGATATGGGTCAAATAATAAATATTCCTTTTTGGGTGGTCTACGAGCTGCTGCTCAATCAATTAGTTATGAAATACCATTAACTCTATGTGTCTTATCAATATCTCTACGTGCGATTCGTTCAAACAGAAAAAGCTATTCTATGCTATTGCTCCTCTCTTTATAGTACTATATAGGAAAGGAGTCGAATAAATTGAATAGAATTTCATTATCTTTATTTTCTTTTTCACAATTCGGATTGAAGAACTAAAACCAAATAGTTATATGAGTGAAATAAAACAGCTTATAGTGAATAAAATTTCAGAATACTATATTACTTATAGTTAAATAGTATAGTATGATGATTTTCAATGGCAGTAAAAATATTGAGTCTCATTTTCTATGTATAAGAATGAAGTGAAATAAAATTATAAACAGAAGAGGCCATTTAACCCAAGATTGGATAATTAGTCATCCTGTTTTGAAGCGGGCTCAAAAGACCAACCTTATTGAATTTTAGTTACCATTTGTATGAATTATCATAGATGAATTAACATAAATAAGGGGGGTTAATAAAAAAAGGAGTGGATGGTTAGAAACACCAAGATACACAAAGGATTAGTAACGCATATTTTGTAAATTATCCAAAAGAGAATTTACGCATAATAGAAAAAGAATACTAATTGGGGCTTTAAGTTTGTAGAAAAAATCAAGCCGTACTCCCCACAACTCCGATCCAGAGTATACTTCCATCCACTGATTAAATAAATAACTATCAGGAACGAAAAAATCCTCTAAAATTTTTTAAGTCCCTTTTTCATAGCACAAAAACGAAGAATAGGAACGAAAAAAAAAACACACAAGAAATCAAAAACGAAAAGGAGATCGCTTTTTTCGTTTTTGATTTCTTATATCCATATTCATGGAGATAAAATTCATATCATAATTAAGAAACTAATGTGTAATTTTTCGTAATTCAAAATGATGGGGGTTATCGATAATTCTAAAAAAGTATTTTATTGAAGAATTCAGTTATTACTCAAGAAATTTTGATTTTTAAGGGATGAGATCAATTCAGAAGTACCTTTTGTATCTTTTATTTAAATTGAAATGTATTTCGCTTTCTTATTTAATTATTTCTAGAACAGACAGAATTGAATTGGTCTAATTCAGAACCGTCCGATAGATTTGAATCTTATCTATCTTAGGGATATATCAAGATATAAATAATCGGACCGGTCCTTAGATTTACTTAAGGCTTTCCAGGAGCCGTATGAGGTGAAAATCTCATGTACGGTTCTGTAATAGAGATGGTAACAGTAATGTTATCACCGACTAGGATTATCTAATAGTTTAAGTACAGTTGATATAGTTGATGCGCAATCAAAATATGGTTTTTGGGGATGGAATTTGTGGCGTCAACCTATGGGTTTCGTCGTTTTTCTAATTTCTTCGCTAGCGGAATGTGAAAGATTACCTTTTGATTTACCAGAAGCAGAAGAGGAATTAGTAGCGGGTTATCAAACCGAATATTCGGGTATCAGATTTGGTTTATTTTACGTTGCTTCCTATTTAAACCTATTAATTTCTTCATTATTTGTAACAGTTCTTTACTTGGGTGGTTCAAATATCTCTATTCCGTACATATTCGTTTCTGAGTTTTTTGAAATAAATAAAACATATGGAGTTTTTGGAACTACAATTGATCTCTTTATTACATTAGCTAAAACTTATTTTTTCTTATTCGTTTCTATCATAACAAGATGGTCTTTGCCTAGGCTAAGAATGGATCAATTATTAAATCTTGGATGGAAATTTCTTTTACCTATTTCTCTTGGTAATCTATTATTAACAACTTCGTTTCAATTGTTCTCACTGTAAAAGATTGATCTTCTATATTCATTACTTGTCTCAAATAAGAGAAAGAAATAAAACAAAAATATTCATAGATATTTACGATATGTTCCTTATGGTAACTGGGTTCATGAATTATGGTCAACAAACAGTCCGAGCTGCAAGGTACATTGGTCAAGGTTTCATGATTATCTTATCTCACGCAAATCGTTTACCTGTAACTATTCAATATCCTTATGAGAAGTTAATCACATCGGAACGTTTCCGCGGTCGAATCCATTTTGAATTTGATAAATGCATTGCTTGTGAAGTATGTGTTCGTGTATGTCCTATAGATTTACCCGTTGTTGATTGGAAACTGGAAACTGATATTCGAAAGAAACGATTGCTTAATTACAGTATTGATTTCGGAATCTGTATTTTTTGTGGTAACTGTATTGAGTATTGTCCAACAAATTGTTTATCAATGACTGAAGAATATGAACTTTCAACTTATGATCGTCACGAATTGAATTATAATCAAATTGCTTTGGGCCGTTTACCAATGTCAGTAATTGATGATTATACAATTCGAACCATTCAAATAAAAAAATAAAATTTTTAAACTATTATCAAAAATATTCAAAAAATGAATCAATATTCTATTAGATATCAGATAGATATCAGATTAGAAATATTATAGATTATAGAAATCTATTCTTAAATACATAAAAAGATTATCTAAATTTGAAATATTAAATAATATATGTCATATCTACTTTTATACTTTAGTTTTAGTAAAGTTTCAAACTACTCTTTCGTATAAAGACTGGAATAACATTGATTATATAACTGTACCTATATCAATTCAAACTCCTTAGGATTTTTTTTTTCAACGCAAAGATAAATTTAAGTATATAAAAATTTTATTCCTGGTCATATCAATAAGGTCATGAAATTTTGATTTCTTTGTCTTTTTTTTACATATAATGGATTTGCCTGAAACGCTACATGATTTTCTTTTAGTCTTTCTGGGATCGGGTCTTGTATTAGGAAGTCTAGGGGTAGTATTACTGACCAACCCAATTTTTTCTGCTTTTTCATTGGGACTGGTTCTTGTTTGTATATCTTTATTCTATATTTTATCAAACTCCCATTTTGTAGCTGCATCACAGCTACTTATTTACGTGGGAGCTATTAACATTTTAATCATATTTGCTGTAATGTTCATGAATAGTTCAGAATATTACGAAGATTTTCATCTTTGGACCGTTGGCGATGGAATTACTTTGATAGTTTGTACAAGTATTTTTGTTTCACTAATAACTACGATTCCAGATACATCATGGTACGGAATTATTTGGACTACAAGACCAAATCATATTATTGAACAAGATTTGATAAGTACTAGTCAACAAATTGGAATTCATTTATCAACAGATTTTTTTCTTCCATTTGAACTCATTTCAATAATACTTTTAGTTGCTTTGATAGGTGCAATTGTCGTAGCTCGCCAGTAAGAAATCTTTAGAGAACTAGCAATATAAATCCAGATTCCATTTTTTTTATTGCCGATATATTCTTTTGTTCCAGACTTGTTATATTCTTTAGTCAATTGAATCTGTTGAATTGTTGTTCATATTGAAATGAATCAAAATTAATAAGGAGTTGGTCAATGATGCTCGAACATGTACTTGTTTTGAGTGCCTATTTATTTTCTATTGGTATCTATGGATTGATCACGAGCCGAAATATGGTTAGAGCCCTTATGTGTCTTGAACTTATACTGAATGCAGTTAATATGAATCTCGTAACTTTTTCTGATTTTTTTGATAATCGCCAATTAAAAGGAAATATTTTTTCAATTTTTGTTATAGCTATTGCAGCCGCTGAAGCAGCTATTGGACCGGCTATTGTTTCCTCCATTTCTCGTAACAGAAAATCAACCCGTATCAATCAATCGAATTTGTTGAATAAATAGCAGTAATCTTAATTAATCAAAAATACTAGAATTTCGAATAGTGTAATATTTATCAATTCTAATTAGGATGTATGCTACACAACTTATGATCAGGTTTGCGAAATCATCATAAGAAATCAAAGTATCCTGGTCCTCTTCTTTTCCTTCTTATAAATTTATCTAGACGTCTTTTTTGATTAGCAAAATTCTGACAAATCATTGATTCATCTGGTGTATAAATATATGATTCATTTACGAGTTTACTAGATCGATAATTTTCATTCAAAAATACTATAGATACAATGTCACATTCAGTAAAGATTTATGATACATGTATAGGATGTACTCAATGTGTCCGAGCCTGTCCCACAGATGTATTAGAAATGATACCTTGGGATGGATGTAAAGCTAAGCAAATAGCTTCTGCCCCAAGAACAGAGGACTGTGTTGGTTGTAAGAGGTGTGAGTCCGCTTGTCCGACGGATTTCTTAAGTGTTCGAGTTTATTTATGGCATGAAACAACTCGAAGTATGGGTCTAGCTTATTGATACGTTTCAAAAAACACCACACGAATACGTTTTTTTACTGGCAAAAACCCGCGCTCAAAATAAAATAGAAAAGATTTTTTTCTATTTTATTTTGAGCGCGGGCTTTTCTGGCCCAAGTGTATCTTATTTTTATCACGAATTATTTTCCTTGGTTAACAATAGTTGTAGTTTTGCCAATAGCCGGGGGTTCCTTAATTTTCTTATTTCCTCATAGGGGAAATAAGGTAATTAGGTGGTATAGCATTTGTATATGCTTAATCGATCTCCTTCTAACAACCTATGCATTTTGTTATCATTTCCAATTGGATGATCCACTAATCCAACTGACGGAGAATTATAAATGGATCAATTTTTTTGATTTTTACTGGAGATTCGGAATAGATGGACTCTCTATAGGACCCATTTTACTGACGGGATTTATCACCACTTTAGCCACTTTAGCGGCTCAGCCGGTTACTCGAGAATACCAATTATTCTATTTCCTGATGTTAGCGATGTATAGCGGTCAAATAGGACTATTTTCTTCTCGAGACATTTTACTTTTTTTCATCATGTGGGAATTGGAATTAATTCCCGTTTATCTACTTTTATCTATGTGGGGGGGAAAGAAACGCTTGTATTCAGCTACAAAGTTTATTTTGTACACTGCGGGAAGTTCTATTTTTTTATTAATGGGAACTCTGGGTATCGGTTTATATGGTTCTAATGAACCAACATTAAATTTTGAAACATTAACTAATCAATCGTATCCCGTGGCGCTCGAAATAATATTCTATATGGGATTTCTTATTGCTTTTGCTGTCAAATCGCCGATTATACCCTTACATACATGGTTACCAGATACCCACGGAGAGGCACATTATAGCACTTGTATGCTTTTAGCCGGAATCTTATTAAAAATGGGAGCGTATGGGTTGGTTCGAATTAATATGGAATTTTTTTCCCACGCTCATTCCATATTTTGCCCCTGGTTAATGATATTGGGTTCTATTCAAATAATCTATGCTGCTTCAACATCTTTTGGTCAACGTAATTTAAAAAAAAGAATAGCTTATTCCTCGGTATCTCATATGGGTTTCATAATTATAGGAATTGGTTCTATAAGTGATACTGGGCTCAACGGGGCCATTTTACAAATAATATCTCATGGATTTATTGGGGCTGCGCTTTTTTTCTTGGCAGGAACTAGTTATGATAGATTACGTCTTCTTTATCTTGACGAAATGGGCGGAATGGCTATCCCAATGCCAAAAATATTCACGATTTTCACTATCTTATCGATGGCTTCTCTTGCATTGCCGGGCATGAGTGGTTTTGTTGCAGAATTGATAGTTTTTTTTGGAATAATTACTAGTCAAAAATATCTTTTCATGATGAAAATACTAATTACTTTTGTAACAGCAATTGGAATGATATTAACTCCTATCTATTTATTATCTATCTTACGGCAGATGTTCTATGGATACAAGTTTTTTAATACACCAAACTCTTATTTTTTTGATTCTGGACCGAGAGAATTATTTATTTCGATTTCTATCCTTATACCCGTAATAGGTATTGGTATTTATCCCGATTTTATTTTATCATTCTCGGTTGACAAGGTTGAAGCTATTCTATCTAATTTTTGATAGATAGTTTTCGTGAATAAAACCAATAAATAAAAAAGAGAAAAAAACCTTTGTACAATGAAAAAAAGATTTTTCCGTTAGATTCACTTAAAAAAAAATTGTGAATTGTAATCGAATATGTTTGTTGTTTGTGAGAACCCCTTGAATCATTACATTACTTGATTGAAAGGGTTCTCAACGATTTATGGGAAGTTTCATTTATGGAAAGTATATATATATATATGCTTTCCATATTTTTATTTCTCAGGTTCTTTACTCATTTTAATTCAATTAGATGTAAATGAACCATAACTATGTAGTCCTATTCCGAATAGATTGATCCCCAAATAACATATCCAAATTATAAGAAATCCTATAGAGGCCACTATTGAAGAATTTACACCTTCCAATTTTTTATTTTTTCTAGTATGTAAATAAATCGCGAATATGGTCCAAGTAATAAAGGCCCAAGTTTCCTTTGGATCCCAATTCCAATATGATCCCCATGCCTCGTTAGCCCATACTGCTCCTGAAAGAATACCAATCGTTAAAAAGAGAAAACCTAGACTAATAATACGATAACCCCAACGATCCAATTGTTGAATAAATTGAGACCTGTAATAATTTCTAGAAGAAGAAAAAGAAGTTTTTCGTAAACCATTGTTTCTTTCATTCATATTTAAGTTATTTAATAAGTTATTTAAAGAATCCAAATTCTTGGTAAAAGCAAGAATTAGGATTCTTTCTTGAAACGTAATGACTAAAATAGCCACTGATAATAACGATCCACATAAAAGAGCTGCATAGCCCAATATCATCATGCTTACGTGCATCATTAGCCAATGGGATTGTAGAGCTGGTACTAATATTACGGATTGATGCATTTTGGTTAAAAGACCCGAAGTAGCAAAGCCTTGGGTAAAAATAACACTTGGTGCGATTATAGTACTTAAAAGGTTTTTATCCTTTTTAAAACCTGGAACCATATGAAAAATGGAAAAACCCCATGAAAGAAAGATTAAGGATTCATATAAATCACTAAATGGTAAATGGCCCGAAAAAAACCAACGAGTAATTAACAATCCCGTTACACAGAAAAAGGTTATTATCATGGCTTTTTTGGACAAATCATATAATCCTACGATTTCATTGACTAATAAGGTTATCAAATGAATTGAAATAACAATTGATATGACCGAAAACGATATATGAGTTAATATATGCTCTAAAGTTGAAAATATCATATATATAATGAAAATAAATATCTATAATGAAAATAAAAAAGGTATGAATACTAGGAATAGAAATAGGGAATTGAATTCATTATAGGACTTTTTTTTCTTTTAGAATATCGGATAGGATGCCATGCCGCTACTCGGACTCGAACCGAGATGCTCTAGCACTGCTTCCTAAGAGCAGCGTGTCTACCAATTTCACCATAGCGGCTTACTCGAAATCATAATAACCAATTCATTAGTCAATCGTCGAGGTTGAAAGAATCAATTAAAGTGCAATATTTAGTTAGTACATTTCTTTACTAAACATTAAACAATTTCAAGAATTCTATTATAATTCTATATAAAGATTGATTATAAATTTATTAATTATAATCAATTGGATTTATTCTAATATAGAAAATATAATATAAAAATATATATGGAATAATTTAATATTAACTATAAGTATAGTAATTATTAATAAAATAAAAATAGAACGTTTTGATTTCTATATGAATTTGTATTCTTGTTTTTTTCATTTCCTTTGTAGTTCCTAAAGAAATGTATTTCAATTTTTTCAATGAAAGAAAAATAGTTAATTAAATATATTTAAAATTGAACACTACATTCAAAAAATTTTAGATAATATATTTAGAATATATTATATGTATAATAATATAATATATTCTAAATATATGTTCAATATTCTTTATTAGTATAAAATTACTATTAAAGAATACTCTTTGAATCGAGCTAATTCATATTATTCCAACATTTTTATTTGTTACAAATAAAACTTTTAGAATTCCCTGTAAAAATAGATTGAGCTAATGAAAAGGCTTTTAATGCTGCCCAATATCCTTTTTTTTTCCAATAATTCTTACGAATTTTTTTTTTTGATATAGAAGTGCGCTTTTTTGGAACTGCCATCTAATTAGGGTAGTTTTTTCATTGTTATAGTTTGATGTGAAAGACATTTGTTCTGTAAATGAAAACGAATTATTCTTTAATTAGCCGTATGTCTTATCTATCTGAATTCCCTCTTTTTTCTATCTAAAGTAAAAACATAGATCTCTTTTTATTGTAATGTACAATAATGAATTAGTTCAAATTAATGTTTCTGAATAATAAAAAAAATATTATTTTATTGGGTCATGTCATATGAATTGTTTTTTATGATTCATATCCAAATAAACGAATGTTCTTAGCTTTTGTCTAATTATTTATCCTCACTATATAGATAAAAATTTTGATTTTATAAATTTAGTTTTTATTTATTAATAGTAATTTTTTATTTTTTTCACTAGGAATTTTGTTATTGGCCGATTTTTACTTTGTACTTTGCAATATTTCCAATATTGTGCAAAGATTCAGAATAATTAAGAATATAAAATTCTATTTATATATCCACTTTTTATTAACCGAACCCCTTTACAAAAGAGATAAAACAAACGAATAAGAAACAAAATTCATCAAGAATCAAAATATTTTTTATTCTTTATTTTTTTTTTGTATGGAATATACACATCAATTTTCATGGATCATACCTTTCATCCCACTTCCAGTTCCTATTTTAATAGGGGTAGGACTTCTACTTTTTCCCACGGCAACAAAAAATCTTCGCCGTATGTGGGCTTTTCCTAGTATTTTATTGTTAATGATAGTTATGATTTTTTCGATAGATCTATCTATTCATCAAATCAACAACAGTTCCATCTATCAATATGTATGGTCTTGGACTATAAATAATGATCTTTCTTTAGAGTTTGGCTACTTGATCGATTCACTTACTTCTATTATGTCAATATTAATCACTACTGTTGGTATTCTAGTTCTTATTTATAGTGATAATTATATGTCTCATGATCAGGGATATTTGAGATTTTTTACTTATCTTAGTTTTTTTAATACTTCAATGTTGGGATTAGTTACTAGTTCAAATTTGATACAAGTTTATATTTTTTGGGAATTGGTTGGAATGTGTTCCTATCTATTAATAGGTTTTTGGTTCACACGTCCTATTGCGGCAAATGCTTGTCAAAAAGCGTTTGTAACTAATCGTGTAGGTGATTTTGGTTTATTATTAGGAATTTTGGGTCTTTATTGGATAACGGGTAGTTTGGAATTTCGGGATTTATTTCAAATATTCAATAACTTAATTTATAATAATGAAGTTAATATTTTTTTTGTTACTTTGTGTGCCCTCTTGTTATTTTGTGGATCAGTTGCGAAATCTGCCCAATTCCCTCTTCATGTATGGTTACCAGATGCTATGGAAGGGCCTACTCCTATTTCCGCTCTTATACATGCTGCTACTATGGTAGCGGCAGGGATTTTTCTTGTAGCTCGACTTCTTCCTCTTTTCATAGTTCTACCCTCCATAATGAGTGGAATAGCTTTGATAGGTATAATTACAGTAGTATTAGGAGCTACTTTAGCTATTGCTCAAAAAGATATTAAGAAAAATTTGGCCTATTCTACAATGTCTCAATTGGGTTATATGATGTTAGCTTTAGGTATGGGCTCTTATCGAGCCGCTTTATTTCATTTGATTACTCATGCTTATTCAAAAGCATTGTTGTTTTTAGGATCTGGATCCATTATTCATTCAATGGAAGCAATTGTTGGATATTCTCCAGATAAAAGTCAAAATATGGTTCTTATGGGCGGTTTAACAAAACATGCACCAATTACAAAAACCTCTTTTTTAATAGGTACACTTTCTCTTTGTGGTATTCCACCTTTTGCTTGTTTTTGGTCCAAGGATGAGATTCTTAATGATAGTTGGTTGTATTCACCAATTTTCGCAATAATAGCTTGTTCCACAGCAGGATTAACTGCATTTTATATGTTTCGAATCTATTTACTTGTTTTTGAAGGATATTTAAACGTTCATTTTCAAAATTTCAATGGAAAGAAAAATAGTTCATTCTATTCAATATCTTTATGGGGCAAAGAAGGAAAAAAAAAATTAAAAAAGAAAATGAATTTATTAGCTTTATTAACAATGAATAATAATGAAAGGACTTCTTTTTTTCGGAAGAGGACATATTCACATCGAATTAATCGAAATGTCAAAAGTATAACACGTCTTTTTCTTGATAGTACCTATTTTGGTACTAAAAACATTCCCCTTTTTTATCCTCATGAATCAGACAATACTATGCTATTTTCTATGCTTGTATTAGTACTATTTACTTTCTTCGTTGGGTCCATTGGAATTTCTTTTAGCCAAGAAGGAATAGATTTAGATATATTATCGAAATTGTTAATTCCGTCTATAGACCTTTTACATCAAAATTCAAAGAATTCTGTGGATTGGTATGAATTTTTTACAAATGCAACTTTTTCAGTGAGTATAGCTTTTTTCGGAATATTGATAGCGTCTTTTTTCTATAAACCTGTTTTTTCTTCTTTACAAAATTTGAACTTATTTAATTTATTTCAAAAAAGTGTTCCTAAAAAAATTATTGCTGATAAAATAATCAATGTTATATATGATTGGTCATATAATCGTGGCTATATAGATGCTTTTTTTGAAGTATCTTTAATTGCGAGTGTAAGAAAGTTAGCTAAATTCAATTATTTTTTTGATAGACAGGTAATTGATGGAATTCCAAATGGAATTGGTATTTCAAGTTTTTTTATAGGAGAGGCTATCAAATATGTGGGGGGTGGACGAATTTCTTCGTATATTTTCTTTTTTGTATTAATATTTTTAGTAATTTGTTATTATATATTTATATAATGTACTATTTAATTGGGGTTATCCGCTAAGAATTATGGTAGAGTAGTTTATAAATGTCTCATCCGAAAAGCTTCTTGGGTAGATCAAGAAAACAGCAGTAGCAGCTGCAACAGGAATATATTAGAAATTCTTTTCTCTTTTTGTTTCTTGTCTTTTTTTCTTATCTAGATTA